AATTTGTTGCTTTTTTTGCCAAATTTGTTGCTTTTTTTGCCAAATTTGTTGCTTTTTTTGCCAAATTTGTTGCTTTTTTTGCCAAATTTGTTGCTTTTTTTGCCAAATTTGTTGATTTCTATTTTTTTATGTTGTAATTCTTCATATTTTTTTTTTTTTTATAATAAAATATTTTTTATATAATAGTTAATTACAAAAATATTATTATACCCTAAAAAAAAAGATGGTTTTAAATTCAATTATCTTATTTATAATAATAAATTTATTTTATATAGATAGATCAACCTTATTAAAATAACATATATATAATAAAATATTTTATATAAATGAATTAAATGATTTATATATATATATTTAATTATATAACATTTATAATTATATATTTATATATATATATATGTTCATATTTTATTTAATTAAAACTACATTAAATTAGTTATTTGCTTTAATGTAAATATTCTCTTAATTAAGGATACGCTATTTAATTAAATAAAATATAAGGAACATATATCTCAAAATTTATATATGATTTGATTAAAATAAAAAAACTCTTATACAAATAAAATACATTCTAATAATTAATTGATTTAATAATAAATTTTTATTATAATATGATCTTGTATAAATAAAATATTTTTATTAACTTAATTATATAATCTATCTTACTACAAATTAATCTATACACTTATTTGGGGGGTAAAGAATCTTATTTATTTGTTTTCATTTATTTTCAGTATAAGACATTTAATAAGATATTTAATTAGTCTAAAATATAGCTAATTTATTTTTGTTCAGGTAAAAATTTTACTTTCCTGGGGGTTAGGTTTCAGTGCATTATATTTGATGGGGTATTTTAATAGTCTAAAATATAATTAATTTTTCTATTTGGATAATGTCTGTGCACTTTATTTGGGGGGTAAAGTTCAAAAAAACTTAGGGGCCTAAGAAAATAGGACCGGTTTCAACGATTATGCATAAAATATATTTTTTTCACAATTTGCTTTTTATTCATTAAACAAAATCAATATTTTTCTATTTGGATAATGTCTGTGCACTTTATTTGGGGGGTAAAGTTCAAAAAAACTTAGGGGCCTACTTCTAAGTTTACAAAAATATTTTTATGCATGTAAGTTTTTTCAAGATTTTTATTCTTAATGAATATTCTTTATTTTCAGTGTTTAATTTTTTTTTTGGTTTAATTTTTTAAATAAAGAATTTTTTTAGGTAACAGAATAATAATGTGCCAGCATTCGCGGTTACACATTATGTTAAAGTAAATTTTTTTAGATTTTAGTTTTTTTATTAAAAATTTTTTTATTTGGGTGAAATTTATATATTTTATTTTTTTTTTTTCTATTAAAGCTTTTAAAGAAACCAGGATTAGATACCCTGTTATTTTAGTAAATTTTTTTTCTGTCTGGGGAGTAAATTATTTTAAATTCAATGGATCTGGCGGTTTTTAAATCTTTTTAGAGGAACCTGTATTTTAATTGATAGTCCACGATTTTTTTTACCTTTTTTCTCTTGTATATCTCTGTCGTTGTATATAATGAAAGTTTATTTACTTAATCTTTATCTTGATTTATGTTAGGTCAAGATGCAGTTTATGGAAAGGTTAATATGGGTTACAATAATTTTTGTTTTTGGATGTCTTTATTTAATTTTGGTTGAATTTGGATTTAAAAGTAATTTTTTTTTTTTAATTTTTTGAATTTAGCTCTTGATTATGTACATATCGCCCGTCATTCTCATAAAGTGAGACAAGTCGTAACAAAGTAGATGTACCGGAAGGTGTATCTAGAATCGAAAATTATTGGTTTAATTCTTTACTTACAATAAAGGCTACAGTTGTTCGATTCAACTTTTTCGATGGTTTTTTTTTTTTTTTTTTTTTTTTTTTTTTTTTTAAAAAAAATTTTTTTTTTTTTTTTTTTTTTTTTTTTTTTTTTTTTTTTTTTTTTTTTTAGGGTTAATTAAATTTTTTTATTTATTTTTTTTTCCCGAATAATTAACATCTACTTTTGGTTGATTCTTGTTGTTTTAAAACCATTTTGAAACTGATAGTGGTTTTGAAAGGAAATTCATTTAATTTTATATCTGGTTACTTAAGATTTAAATTTAATTTAGGATGTCTTTTGATTTTTTTTTTTTTTTTTTTTTTTTTTTATTTTTAGGTATAAGAGGGATAAGCCTTTTATTTTTATAAAATTTTTTTTTTTTTTTTTTTGTAGGTTTAATATTTTCCATTATTTTAAGTTTGTAAAAAATTATATTTTATTTATTTTTTTTTATTTATTTTTGTATTAAGTTCTTTTTATATAATTTTTTATTTTTTGATAATGATTGAATTAGTAAATTTGGAATTATTTTTTATGAATTAGGCAATTTAAGTTTCCGCCTGTTTAACAAAAACATGTTCTTTAGGTTTTATTAAAGGTTTGACCTGCTCAATGATTTTTTAAATAGCCGCGGTATTTTGACCGTGCAAAGGTAGCATAGTAATTAGTCTTTTAATTGAGGTCTGGAATGAATGGTTGGACGAGAAATTTACTTTATTAAATTTATTTATTTGAATTTTATTTTTTTGTTAAAAAGCTAAAATTATAAAGAGGGACGATAAGACCCTATAGATCTTCATAATTAAGCTTTTTTATTTTTTTTTAGGGGTTTTTTCTAAAATGAGTTTATTTATTTTATTGGGGTGATAACTAAAAATTTAAACTTTAGTTTTTTTTTACAATTGTGTTTGGTTTACTTGATCCTTATTTATTTTTGATTAAAAGATTAAGATACCTTAGGGATAACAGCGTTATATGATTGGAGAGTTCAAATCGATAATTATGTTTGCGACCTCGATGTTGGATTAAAATTTTACTGTGGGGTAGGTTTTACAGTTTTAGGTCTGTTCGACCTTTAAAATTTTACATGATCTGAGTTCAGACCGGCGTGAGCCAGGTTGGTTTCTATCTTCTTTAAGTTTAAATTAATTAGTACGAAAGGACTTTTAGTTTGTAAAATTTATTACTAATTTGGCAGAATAAGTGCGTTAAATTTAGAATTTAAATATGTTTTTTTAACAATTGGTACGTGTTTTTTTTTAGAGTTTTTTTTTTGCTTATTTTTATTTTGTTGGGGGTAGCTTTTTTTTCTTTATTTGAGCGGAAAATTTTAGGTTATATTCAGTTTCGTAGGGGTCCAAATAGGGTTGGTTATATAGGTTTTCTTCAACCTTTTAGAGATGCATTGAGGCTTTTTTCTAAGGAGTTTTATTTTATCATTTTTGGTAATTATTTTATTTATTATTTTGTGCCTTTGATTGGGTTAGTAATTTCTTTGAGTTTTTGGTTACTTTATCCTTTTTTGTTTAATTTAATTTCCTTCATTTTGGGTCTTTTATTTTTTTTATGTTGTTCGGGTTTAGGTGTTTATATTTTGATGGTTGGTGGGTGAAGTTCTAATTCTGTTTATTCCATATTGGGTTCTGTCCGTTCTGTGGCTCAAAGAATTTCTTATGAAGTTTGTTTTTTTTTAATTATTTTGTGTTTAGTTGTTTATGTTGAGAGTTTTAACTTAATTGATTTTTTTTATTTTCAGTTTTATGTTTGATTTATTTTTTTAAGTTTTCCTTTATTTTTTGTTTTTTTTTCTTGTGTTTTAGCTGAGACTAATCGTTCTCCCTTTGATTTTTCTGAGGGTGAGTCTGAATTAGTTTCTGGATTTAATGTTGAGTACAGATCTTTTAGATTTTCTTTGTTTTTTTTGTCTGAATATAGAAGTATTATATTTATAAGATTTTTTTTAGTTATTTTTTTTTTTGGTGGTGGAGGTTTAGGAATTTTTTTTTTTTTCAAGGTTTTGTTTTTTATTTATTTATTTGTTTTAATTCGTGGTATTTTCCCTCGCTATCGTTATGATAAGTTGATAAATTTATGTTGAAGGAGTTATTTACCTGTTGTTCTATTTTATTATTTTTATTTTTTAGGTTTAAAGGTTTTTATATATTTCATTTATTTTAGTATTATGAAGTTAATAGATTAAATCTTTCTTATATTTTCAAGATATATTGCTTTTAGCTTATTAACTTAGTTTACTTAGTTTATCTTATCTCATTTTTTTGTTACTAAGGGCACAACGAAAAATATAAGGAAGTAGTTAATTGTCAAAATTTGTCCTGTGATAATGAATGGTTCTTCTACTGGTCGTGCTCCGATTCATGTAAGTAAAATAATTGAGTTTACTAGATTTCAGATTATAATTTTATTTATTGGGTATATTTTATTTCTTTGAAATTTGTTTTTTATAGAAAAGGGTAATGTTATTATAATAATAATTGATGACACAAGAGCTGCCACTCCGCCTAATTTGTTGGGAATTGATCGTAAAATTGCGTAAGCAAAAAGAAAATATCATTCTGGTTGGATGTGAACTGGGGTAACTATAGGATTAGCTGGAGTAAAATTGTCTGGGTCTGAAGTTAAATATGGATAAATATTAATAATAGTTGTTATGATGGTTAATGTTAACATGAATCCTAATAAGTCTTTAATTGAAAAGTATGGGTGAAATGGAATTTTATCAATGTTGTTTTTGGAACCAATTGGGTTTGACGAACCTGTTTCGTGTAATATGATCAGGTGGATTATAATTATTATTGTTATTATTAGAGGTAAAATAAAATGAATAGTAAAGAAGCGATTTAAGGTTGCGTTTTCTACCGCAAAACCCCCTCAGATTCACTTTACTATTATATCTCCTACATATGGAACTGCTGATATTAGATTGGTAATGACTGTTGCACCTCAAAAAGATATTTGTCCTCATGGTAAGACGTATCCTAAGAATGCTGTTCCTATTAATATGAGTATAATTGTTACACCTGATAATCATGTGTATTTTAGTTTATAGGAACCATAATAAAACCCTCGACCTGTGTGTAAGTAAATTAGGATAAAGAATATTGATGCTCCATTAGCGTGGGTATTTCGAATAAGTCAACCATAATTTACATCTCGTATAATGTGAATTATTCTTTTAAATGCGGTTAAAATGTTAGGTGAGTAGTGTATTGCCAAGAAAATACCTGAAATTAGCTGAATTATTAAACATAAACCTAGAAGTGAACCGAAGTTTCATCAGGTGGAAATATTTGAAGGTGTAGGTAAGTCAATAATTATTTCATTTAAAATAATTTTTTTTCGGATTGGTTTAAACATATGTTTTTTTTAAAGGTCCTTCAAAGGTTGATGAAATATTACTGACTACAATTATTGTAATAAGAAGAATAATTATAATAATGGTTGTTATGTATATTTTATTTAAATTAAAAAACTTTGTTAGGGTTTTAATTTCTTCATTTTGGTTGGTGGAGAATTTTATTTCTTTAATTTTTTCTAGTATTTCTATTTTTGTGTTTGTGATTTCTGTAATTGTGGTTAGTAAAATAATTATAACAATTATTTTATTGATTTTAAATTTTTCATTTGAGGCGATTCTCGTTATATATATGAATATTACTATTATGCCTCCTACAATTGTAATAAATAGAATGTAAGCAAATCATGAATTTTGTGATATTTTTATTATTTTGATTGATGTTAAGATTGTTTGTACAATTAGTATTGAACCTAGGGCAATTGGGTGTTTTATGAATGGTGTAATTATTGAATTTATTATCATGATTTTATTTATTCAGTAAAATTTTAATAAAAATATTAGTTTTGGAGACTAAAGATGAAAAAGGTTCTTTACTGAGTTTTTAAGATTTTCTAATTTTGGTTTACAAGACCAATGTTTTTTTTAAACTATAAAAACTGTGACACTTAGATTAATAATTTTTCTTTCTGGATTTTTGAGATTAGTTTTTGTTCGTAAGCATTTTTTAATATCTCTATTGAGTTTGGAATTTATAATTTTGTCTATTTTTTTTTTTTTATTTTTTTATTTTGGGCTTTTTTTTTTTGATTTTTATTTTTTAATTGTTTTTTTAGTTCTAGGGGTTTGTGAGGGGGTTTTAGGTCTTTCTTTGATTGTTTATTTATCTCGTAGGGATAGAATTGATTATTTAGACATTATTGGTTTATGTTAATTTTTTTTTTTTTTTTTTTTTTTTTTTTTTTTTTTTTTTTTTTTGTTTTTTTTTTTTTTTTTTTTTTTTTTTTTTTTTTTTTTTTTTTTTTTTTTTTTTTTTTTTTTTTTTTTAATTGTTTATTTGATTACTTTTGTTTTATTTCTTATAGTTTTGGGTTGGACAAGATTTCTTATATTTTTTGTTGTTTATCTATTTGAATTTGTATTCTTATAGTTTATTCTATATTTGATTATCAATTTAATTCTTTTTCTTATCTTTATTTGTTCTGTGTTAATTTACTTTTATTTATATTAATTTTGGTTTTTTTAGTTTTAGATTTTTTTTTTTTTTATTTTTTTTTTGAGGGTAGATTAGTCCCTATTTTTTTAATTATTTTTGGTTGAGGGTACCAACCTGAACGTCTGAGGGCTGGCTTTTTTTTTATTTTTTACACTTTATTTGCTTCTTTCCCCTTTCTTTTAGTCATCTTGTATTCTTATAGAATTCGTGGTTCTTTTTGTTTTTTTTTACCTTTTGAGTTTGGTAGAAATTTTGTAATATTTTTTTTGGTTTTTTCTTTTTTGGTTAAGTTTCCTATGTTTGGTGTTCATTTATGACTACCAAGGGCTCATGTTGAAGCTCCTGTAGGTGGTTCAATGGTTTTGGCAGGAGTTCTTTTAAAGATAGGGGGTTATGGATTTTATCGTAGTTTATGATTTTTATATTATTTTATTATTAATTATGGTTATATTTTTATGAGTTTGTCAGTTGTAGGTTGTTTATTTTCTAGACTATTTTGTGGTATTCAGAGAGATTTAAGGGTTTTAATTGCTTATTCTTCTGTTTGTCATATAAGATTAGTTATTATAGGTTTTTTTAGTTTAACTACCTGAGGCGTTTTAGGTTCTTTAGTTTTTATAATTGGTCATGGTTTTGTCTCTTCAGGTTTATTTTTTTTAGTTGGTATTGTTTATAGACGTCTTGGTAGACGGAGATTTTTTGTTGTTAGGGGTTTGTTAAATTTTATACCTTCAGTTTCTTTTTTTTGATTTTTTTTTTGTATTTTAAATATATCTTGCCCTCCTAGAATTAACTTATTTTCTGAAATTTCTTTGTTTTTTGGTTTACTTTCATGGAGAATCTTTTTTCTTTATTATTTGTTTTTTATTTTTTTTTTGTCTGCTTATTATAGATTATCTATTTTTTTTTTGTCTCATCATGGTTTAAATTCTTGCTTAATTAATTTTGTTTTAACTTGTACAGTTAAGGAAAACTATTTAGTTCAAGAATTACATATTTTTTTTTTTTTTTTTTTTTTTTTTTTTTTTTTTTTTTTTTTTTTTTTTTTTTTTTTTTTTTTTTTTTTTTTTGGGGGTTTATTTTTATGAGTATGATTTGATTTTTTTTTTTGAGTGAGTAATTTTTAGATTAAATAGTTGTGATTTCACTTGTGTGTTTTTATTTGATTGAGTTTCTTTAATTTTTTTATCTTTTGTTTTTTTGATTTCTGGTTCTGTTCTTTTTTTTAGAATTGGCTATATAAGAGGTGACTTGAATTTGATTCGTTTCTTTTACATTGTTTTCTTTTTTATCTTGAGAATGATTTTTTTTATTTTAATACCTGATTTAATTTGTTTGATTCTGGGCTGGGACGGTCTTGGATTGGTTTCTTATTGTTTAATTGTTTACTATGGAAATTTTAGTTCACTTTCCTCTGGTTTGGTTACTGTTTTTATAAATCGTTTGGGTGACATTTTTTTAATTTTTTCTATGGGTTGGTTTTTAAATTTTGGTTCTTGGCACTATTTTTTGTTTGTTGATTTTTTTGATTTTGATTTTTATTTGGTTATTTATTTAATTTTGTTGGCTTCTTTTACTAGGAGAGCACAGTTTCCTTTTTGTTATTGGTTGCCTATAGCTATATCGGCACCTACACCTGTTTCCTCTCTAGTTCATTCTTCTACTTTGGTAACTTCTGGTGTTTATTTAATTATTCGTTTTAATTATTATCTTTTTTATGTTGATACTTTCTTTTTAATAATTTTTTCTTTGATTACGATATTTATTTCTGGATTTAATGCTTCTGTTGAAAATGATTTAAGGAAAATTATTGCTTTTTCTACTTTGAGACAACTAGGATTCATATTTTTTGTTCTTTCTTTTGGTTCTTTGACTTTATGTTTTATTCATTTGTTAATTCATGCTGTATTTAAGTCTCTTTTGTTTTTATGTTCTGGGTTTTTTATTCATTGTTTTTTAGGTAATCAGGATATTCGCTATATGGGGGGTTTGGTTGTTCAAATACCTTATTTTTCTTCGTGTTTTTGTGTTTCAATTATGTGTTTGAGAGGTTTTCCTTTTCTTTCAGGGTTTTATTCTAGGGATTTTGTTATTGAGTTATTTTTGGTTATGGAAGCTAATTTTTTAATTTTTTTTTTTTTTTGGTTTTGTGTTTTTTTAACTATTTATTATTCTTTCCGTTTATTTTTTTATCTTTTTTTTTCTGACAATTATATTTTTCCTTTGATTTCTTTTTCTAATTGTTTTTATATAAGTTTTTCTCTTTTTTTTTTGTTTTTTTTTTCTGTTTTTGGTGGTTCTTTTATTTTTTGGTTGTTTGTTGATTTTATTTTTGTAATTGATTATTTTTTTAAGGTTTTCCCTTTATTTTTTTTTTTTTTCTGTTTATTTTTTTTTTTTGATATTTTTAATAATGTTTTTTTTTTTTGTAGATTTTTTCATTTTTTTTTTTTTGGTAACATGTGATTTTTAAATTATTTTTCTACTTCTTTTTTTTTGTCTCGGTTTTTTAGGTTTAGTTCTTTCTCTTATTTTTTAATTGATTTAGGTTGATTGGAATATTTAATTTCAGGTGGGTTAATTGGTTTTTTCCGTTGGGTTTCTTTTTTAGTTGAGGGATTTTATTTAAATAGATTTTTTGTATTTATAATTTCTTTTTTTTTTTTTTTTTTTTTTTTTTTTATATTTTTTTTAAGTAGCTTAATTTCAAAGTTTAATATTGAAAATATTAAGATAATTTTATTCTTAAATAGTTTATAAAATTTTTTTATTTTTATATTGAAAATATAATGTTTTTTTTTAAACTATATAAACAAGAGTAAAGTAATTTAATACTAAAAAGAAGTTAGCGGCTTCTTTTTTTTTACTCTTTTAATTAGGGGTTTGACCATTCTTTTTCATTAACAGTGAAATGCTTCTTTTTAGCTTTAATTAATTGAAGTATGGGGTATTTACCCTAAATCTAGGTCGAAACTAGATGAATCTTACTTCTTCATACTTTGGGTTAAGAGGAACCCATTGAGGTATTTTTTTCTTGCAAAGAAAATGTTTTTTTAACTATCCTCCTTTATTTTGTTCAGTTTAGTATATTATTGTTTCATTCATGAATTAATCCGTAAGTTAAAATTAGGATAGTTAATATTGATGTGGTTATCCATTCTTCTATATTTGTTATTTTAGTAAGTGTCATTGGTAACAAAATTGAAATTTCAATGTCGAATACTAGAAAAATTGTTGCTATTAAGAAAAATTGAATAGAAAATGGTTTACGTGGGGAAGACATTGGTGAGAATCCACATTCGAAGGGTGAATTTTTTTCTCGATTTATCTTTGTTTTTTTTGAGATTATTGTAGTAATTATAAATGTTATTGTTATAATAGTTACTAATATTAATGCTGTTGTTAAAATGAGTATAGTTTTTTTGAAAATCAACCTTTTGATTGGAAGTCAAGTATACTTTTTATACTAAAAAAACATTTATTTTCCTCATCAGTATATACTTATATATAATATAATTCATACTACATCTACAAAGTGTCAGTATCATGAAGCTGCCTCAAATCCTAAGTGTCGTTTATTTGAAAAATGTAATTTTTTCATTCGTAAGCAGCAAACTATTAAAAAAATTGATCCTAAGATGACATGGATTCCGTGGAATCCTGTTGTTACGAAGAAAGTAGATCCATAAATTGAGTCTGAGATTGTAAATCTGGCTTGTTTATATTCTCATTTTTGTAGGATTATAAAGTATAATCCTAGTATAACAGTTAATACGATTGCTTTGTAGGATTTTTTTAGGTTATTATTTAAAAGGCTCTGGTGTGATCAAGTAATTGTTACTCCTGAGGAAATTAAAATAATTGTGTTAAGAAGTGGAACTTCTATCGGGTCAAATGGTTTAATTGACTTAGGTGGTCAATTTATACCGATTTCAATTGATGGGGATAGACTTGAGTGAAAAAATCTTCAGAAAAATGATAAGAAGAATATGATTTCTGAAACAATAAATAGGATTATTCCTATTTTAATTCCTTTTACTACTTTTTTTGTGTGGTTTCCTTGAAATGTGGCTTCTCGGATTACGTCTCGTCATCATAAGATTATACATCTTGTTGTTAATATTATTCCTGTGTTTATAGTTGATATTTCTTTTTTTGTTATTCATATTACTGTTCCTAGTATAGTTGTTATTACATTAATGGATGTGAGAATTGGTCACGGTCTCTTTGTTACTAGGTGAAATGGGTGATTTTTTTTCATAGGGAATTTCTTCTGAGTAGAGTGTAATTAATGTTGTAAATACGTAGGCTTGAATAATTGAGATTGCTGTTTCAAATAATATGAGGATTATTTTTGCTAATATTGTAATTATAAATATTCTTGTTCTATTTATTCTTCCTAATAGGACTATCAGAAGATGACCTGCAATTATATTTGCTGTCAGTCGAACAGAAAGGGATAGTGGTCGAATAATATTACCAATTGTTTCAATTAAAATTATGATGGGTATAAGGGGTGAGGGGGTTCTATTTGGTAAAAGGTGAATAAATATTTTATTTGTAAAATTTGTTCATCCATATATTATTATTATGGTTCATATTGGTAGGGCTATTGATATTGATATACATAGATGACTGGTAGGTGTAAAATTATATGGTATTAGTCCTAATAGGTTATTTAGTATAATAATTATTATTGTTCTTGATGAGATTAAAAGTATTTCTTTGTGTCTTGTGTTGTTTCATAGGTCTTTAATTAATTTTTTTTCTATTATTTTTTTTATTATATTTCATCGTGATTTTTTTATTCAAAAATTTATTGGTATGGCTATCATTGGTGAAATTATAATAAGTCAGTTTATTTGGGTATTTGATGTTGATGGGTCAAATGTGGAGAATAATCTTGTTATCATTTTCAGTTAATTTTTTTTATTTTTTTTTTTTTATTTTCTTCTTCTTTTTTTTTTTTTTTTTCGAATATTAATATTGAGTTTATTTGTAGGATTGTTATTGTTGTTAATATTATTAAGGTTGTTCATATAATTGGTGATAGTTGAGGAATTAAGGGGTACAAATTTTTTTGTAATTTTTATTTGACGAATAATTGTCTTTTATTTAGACTAACCCCTTTCATTAAGAGTATTTGCTACTATTTTTTGGTTTAAGAGACCATTACTTATCATTTCAGTCACTTAATGTTAATTATTTATTCATTTTAGGAAGTTTTTCATGTTGATTCTTTCTATAGTAATCGGTATAAATCTATGGTTTGCACCACAAATTTCTGAGCATTGACCTATAAAAATTCCTGGTTTTTTAATTGTAAACGATACTTGGTTTAGGCGACCTGGCACTGCATCTATTTTAATTCCTATGGATGGTATTCTTCATGAGTGGATTACATCCGATGATGTAATGATTATTCGTGTTTTTGTTGAGAATGGTAGTGTGATTCGATTATCTACTTCTATTAATCGAATTTTTTGGTTTTCATTTGTTATGTAAGATTCAAATTCGATTTTTTTTTTGTCTGATATTTCGTATGATCAGTATCATTGGTGTGCAATTGTTTTGATTGTAATTGATGGGTTTAATACTTCTTCTATTAGGTACAAAATTTTTAATGATGGTATTGCGATTATAATTAAGATAATTCCTGGTAAGATTGTTCATGTAGTTTCTATGATTTGATTTTCTAGGATTGAGCGATTGGGAAAATTATTTTTTATTGTTGACCATGTTATAACAATTACTGTTGTAATGATTATAGTTGTAATGATTATTGTAAAGTCGTGGAATACAATTAGTTGTTCTATGATTGGTCTATAACCGTTAGTAAGATTACATTTTATTCATGTCGGTATTTCCAAGGAAATTTTTTTTATGAATGAATTTTAAATTCATGGCACTTTTCTGCCACCTTAGATATATTATATTTATATTAAATTGCAATTTTTGGTAATTCGTTGTAACTATGTTCGGGTGATGGTGTTTTTGAAAATCATTCTATGGAAGAGGTTGAGTTTTTTTTAAAAATTGCTAGTCGTTTGAAAGAAATTGTTTCTCAAAGGATGAACATAAATATTATAATACTGGTTGCTGAAATTATTGAACCTAATGATGATATTGCATTTCATAGTATGAACGTGTCAGGGTAGTCTGAGTACCGTCGGGGCATTCCTGCTAATCCTAAAAAGTGTTGGGGGAAAAATGTTAGGTTTACTCCGAAGAATATTGTAGTAAATTGTATTTTTAATATTTTTTTATTTATTACTATTCCTGTAAATAAGGGGAATCAGTGAATTGTTCTTGCTATAATAGCAAATACTGCACCTATTGATAAAACGTAATGGAAGTGAGCAACTACATAATATGTATCGTGGATTACTACATCAATTGATGAATTTGCTAGGATTACACCTGTTAATCCTCCTACTGTAAATAAGAATACAAATCCTATTGATCAAATTATTTGGGGTGATTTTTTTTTTGTTATACCTTGCATTGTTGCTATTCATCTAAAGATTTTAATTCCTGTAGGGATTGCAATGATTATTGTTGCTGAAGTAAAATATGCTCGCGTATCGATGTCTATACCTACTGTGAATATATGGTGTGCTCAAACAATAAACCCTAAAATTCCGATTGATATTATCGCGTAAATTATACCTAAGTGCCCGAATGTAATTATTTTTCCTGTTTCGTGTATAATGATATGTGAAATTAAACCAAATCCGGGCAAAATAAGAATATAGACTTCTGGGTGCCCAAAAAATCAAAATAGATGTTGGTAAAGAATGGGGTCACCACCACCTGAAGGATCAAAAAATGATGTGTTGAAGTTTCGGTCCATAATTAATATTGTAATTGCTCCTGCTAGTACAGGTAAGGAAATCAAGAGAAGGATGGCAGTGATTAGCACTGATCAGCAAAAAAGTGGTGTTTTTTCTATTGTTATTCCTTTTGTTCGTATGTTTATGATGGTTGAGATAAAGTTAATAGCTCCTAGAATTGATCTAATACCTGCAATGTGTAGAGAAAAAATAGTTAAGTCTACTGAGGGTCCTGAATGGGCTAAAAACCCGGATAAGGGAGGATAGACTGTTCATCCTGTCCCTGAACCTCTACCTGCAGTTGAACTTGAAATTAAAAGTATTAACGATATTGGGAGTATTCAAAATCTTATATTATTTATTCGTGGGAATGCTATGTCTGGTGAACCAATTATTATAGGTACTAGTCAGTTTCCAAACCCACCAATTATTACAGGTATAACTATAAAGAAAATTATAATGAAAGCATGTGATGTAACAATAGTATTGTAAATTTGGTCGTTTTTGATAAATGAACCTGGTTGGGAGAGTTCTATTCGAATAATTATTCTTATTATTATTCCTATCAGTCCAGACCAGATTCCTAGGATAAAGTAGAGAGTACCGATATCTTTGTGGTTCGTTGAAAGTATTCACTTTTTCATGTAAAGAGATGGCTGATTAAGGTGATAGATTGTAAATTTATTTAAGGTTTGTAACCTCTCTTTAGCTTTATTCAATTAATGATTTTTGATTGCAAATCTTAAGGTGCTTATAAGCTAAGGCTTATAAACTTTATAATTTTAACTTTGAAGGCTAATAGTTTTTTTTAACTTAAGCCTTTTTTTAATTTGTTTTAAGGATAAAGTTTATTGGTATTCCTATTAGATTTATAATTAGTCTTGATTTTTCTCTTTTATTTTCTTTTTTTTTTTTTTTTTTTATGGTTAATGATGCCAAGATGGGGTTGATTATTTTTATGTAAGTAAATGTCAAGATAATTGAGGAAATAATAAATGAAATTGAAATATAAATTGATTGTTGAATTGAGTTTTGTAAAATAATTCATTTTGGGAAGAAACCTATGGTTGGTGGTATCCCTCTTATTGAAATTATATTAACAAGTATATTTATTTTTTTTCATTTATTGTGTATTTTTATTTGATTTATATACATGATTTTTTTTGTTTCTATTGATTTGATTAGGGTAATTGTAATTGTTGTGTAAATTGTTATAAATATAATAAAGTTTAATTTTGACGTTTTTGCTGCGTATGTTATTCAGCTTATATTTGAGATTGATGAGTAAGCTAAGATTTTTTTTATTGCTAATTGCTTTGTTGCTGAAATTGGTGCAATAATAAGGGAAAAGATTATTGGTAAAATTATTGATTTTACGTCGATTATTTGGGTTATTATAATTGTTGGTGAAATTTTTTGTGCTGTTATTAGGAGTATACATGTTTCCCAATTTGATGATTGTATAATTGTTGGTAATCATGAGTGGAATGGTATTATCCCTAACTTTATTAATATTCTTATTATCAAAATTGTTTTGAATCTTGGGGGGATTCTAGCAATTGAATTGATTATAATTGATATTAATATTGTTGATGAGGATAATCTTTGAATGATAAAATATTTCATTGGTTGGTCTGTTGATTTTTTTCTATTAGTTAAAATATTTATAAATACGATAGTATTAATTTCTAGGGTTATTCACGAGTATATGATGTTGTTTGATGATATTATTATTATAATTGTCAATATTATTATTGTGATTATTAATTTTTTTGTTATGTTAATTTTAATTAAAAAGAGAATTTTATTCATGGATGGGGTATGAACCCATTAGCTTATAATTTAGCTTATCTTTTTGTAATTTAATGTAAGATGCATTTAGAACTTTGATTTCTATAGATTTAGTTTGATTCTAAAGATTGCAAAAATGAAGTGTTTTCACATGTTTTATTACATCAAAATAATCCTTTTTTCAGGCACTTCATT